TTATGTATCATTCATAAGAATAGTCCGAGAATCACTACACAACTTTTTGAATTATCAAAAAACGAATTTGATAAATTTATTTCCAATAATGAAATAAATAAAGAAAAAATGAATAAAACAAGTGCTATTCACATTATTTGGACTCTCAAAAAACGGTTTTTTGATATTACTAAAAAGAATTCAAAAAATTTGAACAACTTATCCTACTTTTCACAAGCGTATGTATTTTACCAAATATATAAAACTCAAATTTATAGAGATCTTCTTCAATATAAGGAAACATCTCTTTTTCTTAAGAAAGAAATAAAGGATTATTTAGAAACAGAAGGAATACTTCATTTGGAATTAGGGCATAAAAATCTTTTTAATTACACAATTGTTGAATGGAAAAACTCTTTACGTAAGTATTATCAATATGAATTATCACGGATTCAATGGTATCGATTAGTACCACACAAATGGCGAAACAGAGTGAATCAAAGATCTATTATGACTGAAAATAAAGATTTTCAAAAAAGTCATTCAGATGAAAAAGACCAATCCATTTTTTACAAAAAATTAATTAATTTTGAATCGAATTCCTTCTCCAATGAAAAATATACTATTAATTTTCAAAAATACTATAAATATGCACTTTTCTCATATCAATCCATTAATTATGACGATAGAAAGAATTCATATATTTCTGTATCACCATTATGGATAAATAATTCGCAAGAAAGTTGTTATAATTCCAATATATACAACATAAAGAAAAGTGCCTTAGTTGATATGTCAGAGCGTATTATCCCTATATATAATTATATATATAATAATTTCGGACAGAACAAAAATATGACTCTAGATAAATTTCTAGATAAAAAATATTTTGATTGGAAAATTCTCTATTTGTGCTTTAGAAAGAAAAGGGATATTCATTCCTGGATCGCTATCGATACCAATATCAACTTCAATAATAATACAAATACTAACACTAAAGTCAATAATTATCCAATAGTTGGTAAAATTGATAAAAAAGACCTTGTTTATCTTCAAATTGATAAAGATCAGAAAATCAAGATTTCAAAAAAAAAAAAAAGCCTTTTTGATTGGATGGGAATGAATGAAAAAATACTAAGGAGTTCAATTTTGAATCTAAAACTTTGGTTCTTTGGCGAATTTGTGCTTCTTTATAATACATATAAAATGAACCCCTGGATAATCCCGGCCAAAGAACTTCTTTTCAATTTAAATGAAACTCTTAGTGAAAATAAAAACATTACTAAAAATCAAAAAGAGAATCCCTTAAAATTATCCAAATTATCCAATGAAAATAAATCTATTAAATTAGAAAATAAGAATCAAGACAAAAAAGAATCCCTAGGTAAAAACAATGTTGAATTAAATATACAAAATAAAGAAACTCTTGAATCAATTTTATCAACTCAAGAAAAAGATATTGAAGAAGATTCTGCAGGCTCAGATAGGAAAAAACGTCAAAAGAGAAAACAATATAAGAGCAACACGGAGGCAGAACTTGATTTTGTCTTAAAAAGGTATTTACGTTTTCAATTGAGATGGAATAATTTTTTAAATCAAAAAATAACAAATAATATTAAAGTATATTGTCTCTTGCTTAGATTGGTAAATCCAAAAGAAATTGCTATATCCTCTATACAAGGTGGAGAAACAAGTCTAGATATTCTGATGATTCAAAAAGATTTTACTCTTAGAGAATTGATGAAAAAAAGAATATTAATTATCGAACCTGTGCGTTTGTCTATAAAAAACGACGGTCAATTTTTGATGTATCAAACTCTAAATATTTCGTTGGTTCATAAAAGTGAGTACCAACTTAATCAAAGTTACCGAGAAAAACACTATATTGATCGAAACAATTACACTAATTATATTGTAAGACATCCAAATCAAAGAATAACTGAAAATCGAGATTATGGTTTAGTTATTCCTGAACGTATTTTTTCCACTAAATGGCGTAGGGAATTAATAATTCGAATTTGTTTCAATTCTAGGAATAGAAATCTTATTTTGAACAATTCAGTATTTTGCAATAACGTAAAAAACTATGATCAAGTTTTGGATAAAAGTCAAAATATTTATAGGGATAAAATTGAACTAATTCAATTAAAATCCTTTCTTTGGCCTACTTACCGATTAGAGGATTTATCTTGTATGAATCGATATTGGTTTGATACCAATAATGGAAGCCGTTTTAGTCTGTTAAGGATATATATGTATATATGTATCCCCCGTTGAAAATTCGTGAATGATGCATTTATTCTCATCTCATATATATCTTTCAGGTCTGTATTTATTATATGAAACCGGGGGTTGTACACATTCCTTGTCTTCCATTTCCATTCCAATACGATAAATCAATGCATGGATCCATATCCATTAGATAAATAATTAGATATTCGATTAGATCAAATAGGAATAGGTCAAAAAGATGTTCTCTTTTATCTGTATAAATATCTATTTTTTTTTTACTTATACTTTACTTAATTAAAATGAGAAAATGAATAGGATTATTTTTACTGATCGGTTAAATGGATTTTTTAATTTTAAAAAGGAAAAAAGAGTAGATTTTATCTTATGGTAAAAAAGAAAGTTATTTCGGTTATTTCAGAAGAAGAAAATCGGGGATCTATTGAATTTCAAGTCTTTCATTTCACCAATAAAATAAAAAGGCTTACTTCACATTTGGAATTTCACAGAAAAGACTATTTATCGCAACGGGGTCTACGGAAAATCTTAGGAAAACGACAACGGCTGTTGTCTTATTTGTCAAATAAAAAAAGAGTTTCTTATAAAGAATTAATGAATCAACTGGATATTCGGGAATCAAAAACGCGTTAATTTTTTCATTTAAAAAAACAATGAAAATTGTTTATTTTTATTGAATATTGAATTTTTTTTTATCTATTTTTTTATCTAGAATTTAGACGAACTTCTTTTTGTTTTAAGCAGTTCATAAAAGAATGAATCGAGGAATAAACTATGAATGGAACAACTAAAAGAAAAGAACATATGATAGTCAATATGGGACCTCATCACCCATCAATGCACGGTGTTCTTCGTCTTATTCTTACTCTAGATGGCGAAGATGTTATTGATTGTGAGCCAATATTGGGTTATCTGCACAGAGGGATGGAAAAAATTGCCGAAAACCGAACAATTATACAATATTTGCCTTATGTAACACGTTGGGATTATTTAGCTACTATGTTTACAGAAGCAATAACCGTAAATGGACCCGAGCAGATGGTGAATATTCAAGTACCTAAAAGAGCCAGTTATATCAGAGTGATTATGTTAGAATTGAGTCGTATAGCTTCTCATCTGTTATGGCTTGGCCCCTTTATGGCAGATATTGGTGCACAGACTCCCTTTTTCTATATTTTCAGAGAAAGAGAATTAGTATATGATCTATTTGAAGCTGCCACCGGTATGAGAATGATGCACAATTATTTTCGTATCGGAGGAGTAGGGGCCGATCTCCCTTATGGATGGATAGATAAATGTTTGGATTTCTGTGATTATTTTTTAACCGCTGTTTCTGAATACCAAAAACTTATTACGCGAAATCCCATTTTTTTAGAACGAGTTGAGGGTGTAGGTATTATTGGTGCAGAAGAAGCAATAAATTGGGGTTTATCCGGACCGATGTTACGAGCTTGTGGAATTCAATGGGATCTTCGTAAAGTCGATCATTATGAATGTTATGACGAATTCGATTGGGAAATCAATTGGCAAAAAGAAGGAGATTCATTAGCGCGTTATTTAGTCCGAATCAGTGAAATGAAGGAATCTATCAAAATTGTTCAACAGGCCCTCGAAGGAATTCCAGGCGGTCCTTATGAGAATTTAGAAATACGTTGCTTTGATAGAGAACGGGATCCAGAATGGAATGATTTTGACTATCGCTTCATTAGTAAAAAAACCTCTCCTACTTTTGAATTACCGAAGCAAGAGCTTTATGTAAGAGTTGAAGCCCCAAAAGGGGAATTGGGAATTTATTTAATAGGGGATCAGAGTGGTTTTCCTTGGAGATGGAAAATTCGTCCCCCCGGTTTTATCAATTTGCAAATTTTTCCTCAGTTAGTTAAAAGAATGAAATTGGCGGATATTATGACAATACTAGGTAGCATAGATATCATTATGGGAGAAGTTGATCGTTGAAATGATAATTGATACAAGAGAAGTACAAGATATCCACTCTTTTTCTAGATTAGAATCTTTAAAAGAGATCTATGGGATCATAGGGATCCTTTTACCTATTTTGATTCTTGTATTGGGAATCACAATAGGTGTACTTGTAATTGTGTGGTTAGAAAGACAAATATCCGCCGGAATACAACAACGTATTGGACCGGAATACGCCGGTCCGTTGGGAATTCTTCAAGCGTTAGCAGATGGAACAAAACTTATTTTCAAAGAAAACCTTCTTCCGTCTAGAGGAGATGGTCGTTTATTCATTATCGGACCATCCATAGCAGTTATATCCATTTTCATAAGTTATTCAGTAATTCCTTTTAGCTATCAACTTGTTTTATCCGATCTCAATATCGGTGTTTTTTTATGGATTGCCTTTTCAAGTATTGTTCCGATTGGACTTCTTATGTCAGGATATGGATCAAACAACAAATATTCCTTTTTAGGTGGTCTACGAGCCGCTGCTCAATCGATTAGTTATGAAATACCGTTGACTCTTTGTGTGTTATCAATATCTCTACGTGCGTGTCGTTATAACCTTTTCTTTAATTCTTTTTTGTAAGTAAGGAAGTTGAATAGGTATCTTCACTTTTTTATTCATCATTCAGGTTAAATTAACTAAATCAGATAGTTATATGAGTGAAAAAAAAACAGCTTCTAAATTAGCAGTAACAAGATTGAGTCTCATCTCCTAAGTACAAGAACGAAAAATAAAGTAAATTTAATATAAGCAAGACTTTTTACCCCATGGATTGGTTGATTAGTGATTAGTCATCCTGGCTTGAAGCGGGCTCAAAAGATCAACCGTATATAGTTTTCACTATTCTTGATATGTATTACTAGAACGGAGGGTTCGACAAAAATGAGTGGATGGTTAGGAACACAAAAATACATAAAGGATTAGTAATAGAAACTTTTATGTCAATTTTCAAAACGAAAATCTTTGGATAACATAAAAAGAACAATAATTGGGGCTTTCAATTTGTAGAAATAATCAAGCAGTACTCCTCACGATTGCAATCCAGAGTATGCTCCTACTCACAGATTAAAAAACGACTATCCGAAACGAAATAATCTTTTCTTGTTTTGAACTCCCTCTTTGAAAGAAGAATAGGAACGAAAATTCATAGAGATCACTAAATAGCCTGCATTATTAAGACACTCATCTAATCTCTGATTTTTTTTCATAATAATCAAAAAAAGATGGCTATTGATATTCATAGAAAGAGTATTTTATTAAAAAGTTATTACTCAACAAAGAAAAATTCAAATTATTAAAGGACGAGATTAATTCATAAGTGCTTTTTGAGTTATTATATCTCTTTTTGAGTTATTATATCTATATCATTCTGACATACAGAATTCCATCGGTCTAATTTTTGATCTTCCAGCGGGTGTTGATTCTATCTATATTTTGACCCCAAATAAAATCTATCACGATAAAAAATATCAACCCGGTCCTTAGATTTCTTGATGGCCGTCAAGGAGCCGTATGAGGTGAAAATCTCATGTACGGTTCTGGACTAGCGATGGGAACAGTGATGTTCCCACCGACTATTATTATCTAATAGTTCAAGTACAGTTGATATAGTTGAGGCGCAATCAAAATATGGGTTTTTAGGATGGAATTTGTGGCGTCAACCTATAGGGTTTATCATTTTTCTAATTTCTTCCCTAGCAGAATGTGAGAGATTGCCTTTTGATTTACCCGAAGCAGAGGAAGAATTAGTAGCAGGTTATCAAACCGAATATTCGGGTATCAAATTTGGATTATTTTATGTTGCTTCCTATCTCAATCTATTAGTTTCGTCGTTATTTGTAACAATTCTGTACTTGGGTGGTTGGAATATCTTTATTCCGTCCGTATTTTTTTCTGATCGAGTTGAAATAAATAAAGTAGGTAGGGTCTTTAGAATGACAATTGGTATTTTTATTACTTTAACTAAAACTTATTTGTTCGTGTTCATTTCTATCACAACAAGATGGACTCTACCGAGACTAAGAATGGACCAACTATTAAATCTTGGATGGAAATTTCTTTTACCCATTTCTCTTGGTAATTTATTATTAATAACCTCTTCTCAACTCCTTTCACTCTAAACGAAAAAAAAATATGATATTCTATATTTCTCACTTCTCATCAAACAAGAGAAAGAAACAAACATAAGATTATTTATAGATCTTTACAATATGTTCCCGATGGTAACTGGGTTCATAAATTATGGCCAACAAGCAATACGGGCGGCAAGGTACATTGGTCAAGGATTCATCATTACCTTATCCCATGCAAATCGTTTACCTGTAACTATTCAATATCCTTATGAAAAGTTAATTACATCGGAGCGTTTCCGCGGACGAATCCATTTTGAATTTGATAAATGCATAGCTTGTGAAGTATGTGTTCGTGTATGTCCTATAGATCTACCCGTTGTTGATTGGAAATTGGAAACCGGTATGCGAAAAAAACGCTTGCTTAATTACAGTATTGATTTCGGAATTTGTATATTTTGTGGAAATTGCGTTGAGTATTGTCCAACAAATTGTTTATCAATGACTGAAGAATATGAGCTTTCTGCTTATGATCGTCACGAATTGAATTATAATCAAATCGCATTAGGTCGGTTACCGATGTCAGTAATTAACGATTATACAATTCGAACAATTTTGAATTATCCTCAAATAAAAAATGCATTTCATGATTAAAGAATGATTAAAGAGTAATTACTAATTACTATAGTAATGTATAGTCAGGTTCAATTTTATCTAATTGAAAGGAATCGTTCCTTATTTTTTTTTTTTTTTTGCTCACTAGAACTCGAAATTGCAATTAATTGTTGATTAGTTAGTGAGAAGTGCAAATCAATTTGGATTGAAAATAGAATTTAATAATCTCTCTATTTATTTAGAAATAGTTTCCAGCTAACTTTTCTACTTGGTTTGGCGTAAGGGGGAACAAGATATTGGTATAGTAATTGGACCTAGACGTAATTCAAATCCATTAGAAACACCATTCCATTTTAATTGAATTCAATTAGGAGCATATCATAAAAAAAGAAAAAATTTCCTGGTCAGGTCAATAAAATCATGAAAAACATTTCAATTTTCTTATCTTGTATATAGAATGGATTTGCCTGGACCAATACACGATTTTCTTTTAGTTTTTCTGGGATCAGGTCTTCTATTAGGAGGTATAGGAGTGGTATTACTTACCAATCCAATTTATTCGGCTTTTGCATTGGGATTGGTTCTTGTTTGCATATCGTTATTTTATATTTTATCAAACTCTCATTTTGTAGCGGCTGCGCAGCTCCTTATTTATGTCGGAGCTATAAACGTTTTAATTTTATTTGCTGTCATGTTCATGAATGGTTCAGAATATTATAAAGATTTCGAACTTTGGACTATTGGGAATGGGATTACTTCGTTGGTTTGTACAAGTATTTTCATCGCCATAATTACCACGATTCTCGATACGTCTTGGTACGGAATTATTTGGACAACAAAATCAAACCAAATTATCGAACAAGATTTGATAGGGAATAGTCAACAAATTGGAATTCATTTATCAACGGATTTTTTTCTTCCATTTGAACTCATTTCAATAATTCTTTTAGTTGCTTTGATAGGTGCAATTGTTGTTGCCCGTCAATGAAAAATCTTTATAACTATTAAGAACAATCGAAATTGAAATTTTCTCGCTCTTATCAAATCCATTTAGCTTTAATTTTTGAATTCTATTTCAATATCGATCTTTTTTTTTCTACTTGTTCTATTATAGTTAAGCGAAAGCCTTGGTTTATTGTTCATGGCGAAATGATTCAAAATTGATAAGGAGCTGATCAATGATACTCGAACATGCACTTGTTCTGAGTGCCTATTTATTTTCGATTGGTATCTATGGATTGATCACGAGTCGAAATATGGTTAGGGCTCTTATGTGTTTGGAACTTATCCTGAATGCAGTTAATATAAATTTCGTAACATTTTCGGATTTGTTTGATAGTCGACAATTACAAGGAGATATTTTCTCTATTTTTGTTATAGCTATTGCCGCAGCCGAAGCGGCTATTGGGTTAGCTATTGTTTCATCAATTTATCGTAATAGAAAATCAACTCGTATCAATCAATCGAATTTATTGAATAAATAAGTACTACTAATTTCATTTATTTAAAAAATTCGAATATTCATCAATTATTTAATACTAAATGTAAAAATGTAAGAAATCAAAGTATCTTAGCCAACCCAGGAGTCGCGATCCATAATTCGATTGATTGTTAAAATAATGATAAAATCATTGATTCATCTGGTATATAAATATATGATTTATATATAAGTTTACTAAATCGAAGATTTATGGTATTCAAAAAATGAGAGATCCAATGTCACATTCAGTAAAGATTTATGATACATGTATAGGATGTACTCAGTGTGTCCGAGCCTGCCCAACCGATGTATTAGAAATGATTCCTTGGGATGGATGTAAGGCTAAGCAAATTGCTTCTGCTCCACGAACGGAGGACTGTGTTGGTTGTAAGAGATGTGAATCCGCTTGCCCAACGGATTTTTTGAGCGTGAGGGTTTATTTATGGCATGAAACAACTCGAAGCATGGGGCTAGCTTATTAATATAATAAGTTTCAGAAAAAACTATACTTTAAACAAACTGAATTTTCAATTTTTTTTTTAATACAATTGATTTTTTTTATCGACAAAAAAACCCGTTCTCGAAAAAGAACGGGTTTTGGGGTCTAATTCTATCTTGTCTTTACCACGAATTATTTTCCTTGGTTAACAATAATTGTAGGTTTACCAATATTAGCGGGTTCTTTAATTTTCTTTCTACCTCATAGAGGAAATAAGGTAATAAGGTGGTATACCATATCCATTTCTATTTTTGAACTCCTTTTAACGACCTATACATTCTGTTATCATTTCCAATTGACCGATCCATTAAATCAACTAGCAGAGGATTATAAATGGATTAATTTTTTTGATTTTAACTGGAGATTGGGAATAGATGGGCTTTCTATAGGAACCATTTTACTGACGGGATTTATAACCACTTTAGCTACTTTAGCAGCCTGGCCGGTTACTCGGGATTCCCGATTGTTCCATTTCCTGATGTTAGCAATGTACAGCGGTCAAATAGGATCATTTTCTTCTCACGATCTTTTACTTTTTTTTCTCATGTGGGAGTTCGAATTAATTCCCGTTTATTTACTTCTATTGATATGGGGAGGACAGAAACGTCTGTATTCAGCTACAAAATTCATTTTATACACTGCGGGGGGGTCTATTTTTCTATTAATAGGCGTTTTTGGTATTGGCTTATATGGTTCGAATGAACCAACATTAAATTTTGAAATATTAGCTAACCAATCGTATCCTGTAGCACTAGAAGTACTGTTTTATACTGGATTTTTTATTGCTTTTGCAGTCAAATTACCGATCATACCCTTACATACATGGTTACCAGACACCCACGGGGAGGCACATTACAGTACTTGTATGCTTCTAGCTGGAATTTTATTAAAAATGGGAGCATATGGTTTAGTTCGGATCAATATGCAATTATTCCCCCATGCTCATTCTCTATTTTCTCCCTGGTTGATTATAGTAGGTGCAATACAAATAATCTATGCAGCTTCAACATCTCCTGGTCAACGTAATTTAAAAAAAAGAATAGCCTATTCCTCCGTATCTCATATGGGGTTCATAATTGTCGGAATTGGAGTGATAACCGATACGGGGCTCAATGGAGCCCTTTTACAAATGATTTCTCACGGATTTATTGGTGCTGCTCTTTTTTTCTTGGCAGGAATGACGTATGATAGAATACGTCTTGTTTATCTCGACAACATGGGTGGAATGGCGATTTTCCTTCCAAAAATATTCACACTGTTCAGTATCTTATCAATGGCTTCCCTTGCATTACCCGGCATGAGTGGTTTTGTTGCCGAATTGATAGTCTTTTTTGGAATAATTAGCAGCCAACAATATTTTTTAATTCCAAAAATACTAATTACTCTTCTAATGGCAATTGGAATGATATTAACTCCTATTTATTTATTATCGATGTTACGTCAAATGTTCTATGGATACAAGATTTTGAATGTGCAAAACTCTTATTTTTTTGATTCTGGGCCGAGAGAATTATTTATTTTAATCTCTATTCTTCTACCAATAATAGGTATTGGTATTTATCCGGATTTCATTCTCTCACTCTCAGTTGAGAAGGTCGAAGCTATTATATCTACATATTTTTATCGATCGTTTTCATGAATAAAACAAGAAAAAATTAAGAATCCTATTCTTTCTTTTTCGTTTTGCAATTTTACAATGAAAAATAAATCCATCTAGTCAAAATGACTTGAAATTTTGACTAGATGGATTTATTTTTGTGAGAACCTTTTGAATCAATTAGTGTAGTGATTCAAACGGTTCTCGACATCTTCCCTGAAGTATGGAGTTTTTTTTCTTATATTCTTTAACTTAATATTTAATTATTTAGTATTTCAAATTTTGATTTTATTATCATTTTTTTGATAATGTTTTATGTTTCTATTTGTAGGAATCTTTTTCAATTTGATTTCATGTTAATGAAAATTAAAGGAACCATAACTATGTAACCCTATTCCTAATAAATTGACCCAAAAATAGCATATCCAAATTATAAGAAAGCCCATAGAAGCCACAATCGCGCAATTTAGACTTTTGAACTTTTTTTTATTTGTTTGAGTATGTAAATAAATTGCAAATATAATCCAAGTAATAAATGACCAAGTTTCTTTTGGGTCCCAATTCCAATATGATCCCCATGCCTCATTAGCCCATACTGATCCTGAAAGAATCCCGATGTTTAAAAAGATAAACCCTAGACTAATAATACGATAACTCCACTGATCTAATTGTTGAATTAGTTGAGCTCTGTAATAATTTCTCGCAGAACAAGAGAAGTTGTTTATTAAAACATTCCGCTTTTCATCCATATATTGGATCTTGTTAAATGAAAATGACTCGTTTACGAAATTTTGAAAAATCATTTGAAATGAAAATGAAATGACTAAAAGAGCTACTGATAATAATGATCCGCATAAAAGAGCTGCATAGCCCAATATCATCATACTTACGTGCATCATTAACCACTGGGATTGAAGCGCGGGTACTAATATTACAGATTGATGTATTTCGGTTAAAAGACCTGAAGTGGTAAAGCCGTGTAGAAAAATTGTACTTGGCGAGGTTATTGCGCTTAAATAATTGGTATGTTTTTTAAAATATGGAACGATAGAAATAAGGGAGAAACTCCATGAAAGAAAAATGAATGATTCATATAAATCACTTAATGGGAAATGCCCCGAATAAATCCAACGAGTGATTAATAATCCCGTTATACAGAAAAAAGTAGCTATAATGCCTTTTTCTGACGAATAATATAGTCCTACGATTTCATCAACGGATAAAATTATCAAAAAAATTGTAATTACAATTGAAACGATTGAAAATGATATATGAGTTAATATATGTTCTAAGGTGGAAAATATCATAAAAATTCTCAAATAAAAAAAAGGTATAGAAAATGATACGGAATCCAATCTGGAATTGCATTTATTATATATAGAACTTATTTATTATATATAGAACTTATTGTCTTTCTTTTCGAAGATAGCCTGCCGCCACTCGGACTCGAACCGAGATGCTCTAGCACTGCTTCCTAAGAGCAGCGTGTCTACCGATTTCACCATAGCGGCGTATGCGAAATAATAATAAGCTTTTTTTATTTAGTTGTCGAGATTGAAATTCAAAAAGTTAATTAAATTAATGACAAAAAATTCCTTTCGTTGTACTCCATATTGAAACATTCCAAAATATTACCATAATTCAATTATTATATTAGTAATTCAATTATTAATTAATTCAATTATTAAAATGGCTATTCGAAATTTAAGTAGCTTGATGGGGAAAATAAGAATCCCCATCGGGAAAGACTACAATAAAAAAAATACCATTTTTTTATTATTTATTATAAGTTTGATTAGTGGATTGTTGCACAAAAAAACTTTTTGAATTATCCGTAGAAATAGATTTCGCTAATGAAAAAGCCTTCAATGCTGTAAAATAGGCTTTTATTTTCCAAATATTCTTACGAATATGTTTTTTTGATATAGAAGTACGTTTTTTTGGAACTGCCATGAAAAAATAAATTTGAAAAAATTCTTTTTTTTTATCTAGTTGAATGTGAAAGACATTTATTGTTCAAACAATTTCATTTATTTTTCAATTTTTTTTTAATCTTGATTCCATTCAATCCAACTAAATATCTGACAAGACACAAAAGAGAAATGAGGAAGTTTTTATATATCTATGTTTATTTTTGTCGTGTTTTATATTTATATCCGTATCAAAATAGAATCAAAGGTGAAAAAAGGAATCCTTGCTCATTGATTTTGATCCACGGTAGGTATCGAAAGAAAAATGTCGGATATTCTAATAGTCCTTTCGACAATTCTAAAAAAATTCCATGTGTTTTAAATAATTTATATTAATGGAAAACAAAAGGAATGTATAAAATACTCTGTGTATATTTGTTGTATGGAATTAGCAATTTTTCGTCTACGGATAGAAAAAATTATCGTAATACCTAATGGTATTGTTTTATATCTTTAGTAAGTAGAAAGATCTTCGTTATAACTTAGCTAATTTAGTTAGATTTAGTTATATAAGTTATTATAGATAACTATTTCTAGTTAATTATTTATAGTAATAAAAGTTTATTATTATTTTTTTTTAGTCAAATTTTTACTAAAATTCTAGTAAATTATATAATTAAATAAAAGTAAATTTTTTAAAATAGAAAATACATATAAAAAAGATATATAGAAAATTCAAAAAAAAAATATAATATATATATAAATATATATTTATATATATATTAATATAAAGAAAAAATAGTATTAGTATTTTTAGTTAATTTTTTATTTTTATTTCATTTTCGATTGCACTATTAGCCTGATCCTATTTATTCTAACTTCCTTCTTCCTCTGAATATTCGAAGGAGTTGAGAAAGAATAATTCAGAATAAAATAAGAATAAAAGATAAAAGGTTTTTTTATGGACTATACATATCCCTATTCATGGATTATACCTCTCATTCCACTTCCCATTCCTATGTTAATAGGAGTTGGACTTATCGTTTTTCCAATGGCAACAAAAAATCTTCGACGTATGTGGTCCTTTCCTAATATCTTTCTACTAAATGTAGTAGTGCTCCTTTCGGTCTATCTATCTATTCAGCAAATAAATAAAAGTTCTATCTATCAATATGTATGGTCTTGGACAATTAATAATGATTTTTCTTTAGACTTCGGTTACTTAATAGATTCGCTTGCTTCGATTATGTTAATATTAATTAGTACGGTTGGAATTCTGGTTCTTTTTTATAGTGACAATTATATGTATCATGATCAGGGATATTTGAGATTTTTTTCTTATATGAGTTTTTTCACTACCTCCATGTTGGGATTAGTTACTAGTGTGAATTTGATACAAATTTATATTTTTTGGGAATTAGTTGGAATGTGTTCTTATCTATTAATAGGTTTTTGGTTCACACGACCTATTGCGGCGAATGCTTGTCAAAAAGCCTTTGTAACGAATCGTGTAGGCGATTTTGGTTTATTATTAGGGATTTTGGGACTTTATGCTATAACGGGTAGTTTCGAATTTAGAGATTTATTCGAAATAGTAAATAAATTAGTTTATAATAATGAGGTAAATTTTGTATTTCTTACTTTGTGTGCCTTGCTTTTATTTACAGGTGCAGTTGCCAAGTCTTCTCAATTCCCCCTTCACGTATGGTTACCCGATGCCATGGAAGGTCCCACTCCTATTTCGGCTCTTATACATGCCGCTACTATGGTTGCAGCAGGTATTTTTCTTGTAGCTCGCCTCCTTCCTCTTTTTATAATTATACCTCATATAATGAATTTGATTTCTTTGGTAGGTATAGTAACACTACTATTCGGAGCTACTTTATCCCTTGCTCAAAAAGATATTAAAAGAAGTTTGGCGTATTCTACGATGTCCCAACTGGGTTATATGATGTTAGCTTTAGGAATGGGATCGTACCAGGCGGCTTTATTTCATTTGATTACTCATGCTTATTCGAAAGCATTATTGTTTTTAGGATCCGGATCTATTATTCATTCAATGGAAGCTATTGTTGGATATTCTCCCGATAAAAGTCAGAATATGGTTCTTATGGGAGGGTTGAAAAAGCATGTACCAATTACAAAAACTGCTTTTTTAATAGGTACGCTTTCTCTTTGTGGTATTCCACCTCTCGCTTGTTTTTGGTCCAAAGACCAAATTCTTAACGATAGTTGGTTGTATTCTCCGGTTTTTGCAATTATAGCTTGTTTCACAGCAGGATTAACCGCATTTTATATGTTTCGAATCTATTTACTGACTTTTGAGGGACATTTAAACGTTCATTTTAAAAATTATAGTGGTCAAAAAAGTGGTTCCTGCTATTCAATATCTCCATGGGGAAAAGAAATTCAAAAAAACAAGTTTTCTTTATTATTTTCAATAAATAATAATGAAAAGGGGATTTTCTTTTTTTTCAATACAACCTATCGAATTTTTGATAATGGAAAAAAAATGATACGCCCTTTTATTAGTATTGCTTGTTTTGGAATTCAAAATACATTTTTTTATCCCCCCGAATCGGACAGTACTATGCTATTTTCCATGTCTATATTAGTACTATTTACTTGTCTTGTT